AATTAATTCCTATTATACAAAAAGGGTCCAGATAGACTGAGCAAAAAAGGGCTTCATTTCGATTCTCCAATTTGGAAAATCACATATTCATTTCCTTCGTATGAACAGAAAAATACGATGACTCAAAGAAGTTCCCTACCACGAACTTTGTACCGCGCGCATTACTTAGAACAGCTAGGAAAGTAAGATAAGATAAGCAAGAATAAATAAATATTCGTCGGAATAGCGGAATACAAAATTAAGAAATGCAAAAATGAAGAAAAGGTAACCTAATCTCACCTCCTTCTGTACCATAAAGAAAAGAACCAGAAATTTTTACCCTTCTCTAAAAAGAAAAAGAAGTGCCTCTATTTAGAGATTTATCTACTTAGATGAATAAATCATACTCTATCTATATTATTAACGAATATGTATCCCAACCCATCTCGAGGTATTTGTATCAATACCTATTCGGTAGATCCTTTTTTTTTTTCTGTGCCAGGAACCAGATTTGAACTGGTGACACGAGGATTTTCAGTCCTCTGCTCTACCAACTGAGCTATCCTGACCTTTTCTTGTGCATCATCCTAGTAGAGTATTTGTATCTATGTCAATTAAAGGGACTAAAAAATCAATAAAGTATTCCAAATTCTAAATTTGGAAATGAGGGGGGGGTAATCCTATGCATTGTGCATGGCTTACTTAATAATACTTAAAAATAGAGTTAATAATCGAGATTCCTTGCCGATACTATAATAAAAAAGAAATCTATTCAATGAATAGCAGCATAAGATCCATTGAGTTCTCTTCGCACTCCTTTGTGAAAGAGTAGAATGAGAAAGCTAATGAATCTTAAACCCATTGATAAAAAGAAAAAAAGAGGATAAATACTATAGTTAGTGAATAAAAGAGGGTTTGGGGATAGAGGGACTTGAACCCTCACAACTTATAAAGTCGACGGATTTTCCTTTTACTAGAAATTTCATTGTTGTCAGTATTGACATGTAGAATGGGACTCTCTCTTTATCCTCGTCCGATTAATCCACTTTTTAAAAGATCTCGAAAACTATGAATTGAAGGATTTGATTATTCAATATTCGATTGGAATGGGTTCACAATAATTCTAAAAAAATTCAGAATTTTCTATTTCATAATCATTCCTAATTTCATTCTAAAAAAGAATAAAGAACCTATATTATGATATGGGTTCCGTGATTAATCGTTTGCTATGTCAGTATCTATACGTGTGTATTAGATGTATAAAGCCCTTACTTTCTCTAAATTTAGAGAGAGTTCCACTACCAACACAACGTAATCAACTCGATTCGTTAGAACAGCTTCCATTGAGTCTCTGCACCTATCCTTTTCCTTTGGATTCTAGTTCGAGAACCACTTGTTTTCTCAAAACACGGATTTGGCTCAGGATTGCCCTTTTTTAATTCCAGGGTTTCTCTGAATTTGGAAGTTACCACTTAGCAGGTTTCCATACCAAGGCTCAATACAATCAAGTCCGTAGCGTCTACCGATTTCGCCATATCCCCATTTTCCTTTTCTTTGATTGAGACCTGGATTCCTTGTGTAATTTCATCCATCTCTTAGTTTTTTTTGGAATCGTTGAATTCATTACTCGACGTAGTCTAGCAGTTCGTCTCTATTTGACAGACCCTGCTTATTGCAATTCAGAATTGAATTGATTCTATCGTTGATGTATTTGCAATTCAATCCGAATCAATATATCCCAAAGTTTTTCTCTCCCCCACCCCCCCCCGCCTTTCTTTTTTAGAGTATTCAAAATCATACTATAACGCTTGATATTCATTCTTTTTTTTTCTAATCAGAATTAGCAATTTCATTTGCTATGATTCTATGTTCTCCTTAGTGAAATATTAATCATTAAATTATTAAGAAATAACAAAAAAAACAAAATATCTCAAAAAATGTCTATAATGATCGAATGAAAATGCCAAGAAATTCGCATTTTCTCTTTATTCTATCTTTCATCATATATATTATTCTTTTCTATGTATTAGATTACTCATCCGAGCCATATCAAATTGAAAATATCTGAAATCAAATTCAATATAGAAATTGGAATAGATTCTATTCTATTAGAAAAATCAATTTGTGAATTAGAGAAATAAAAAGAAAGTTCAAAAATTTCTATAATCCTATTTAAGGATATCCTCCAGTTAAGCATATCAAGTTAACTTTATCTTTATGAAGTTCTAGTATTTTTTTCTAAGTAGAACTTCCAATTTCGAACTAGTTAATAGCTAAGATTAATAATTAAGATCTGACATTTTACGGATTTCCTATACTATACATATTTCTATTTGTTACACTATTTCTGTTATGTAAGCCCACTTAGCTCAGAGGTTAGAGCATCGCATTTGTAATGCGAGGGTCATCGGTTCAAATCCGATAGTCGGCTTTTTTCTATATCGATGTTCCATGAACAAGAATCTCTCTTTTTCTCCGAATTAAATGGAGAATCCAGGATCTATTATGTGGTTCTACCTTACAATTTTGCTAGATACAAAACAATAAAATAAATAATATATATACAAAAAATCCAGATGTTGATGAAATTCCATTTTTTGTGGTACTTTAGTAGATTTTACTCTGTTTATCCTTTAGTTTAATTCAGTTTTAATTTTGATGTATTCTGTAATGTAAATACAATGAAATTAATTGTGTAAAATGAAATTTCAATAAAATAAACAAGGAGTCTTCATGTCCCGTTATCGAGGACCTCGTTTAAAAAAAATACGCCGTCTGGGAGCTTTACCAGGACTCACTAGAAAAACACCTAAATCCGGAAGTAATCTGAAAAAGAAATTCCATTCTGGGAAAAAAGAGCAATATCGTATTCGTCTTCAAGAAAAACAGAAATTGCGTTTTCATTATGGTCTGACAGAACGACAATTACTTAGATATGTACATATCGCTGGAAAAGCAAAAAGGTCAACAGGTCAGGTTTTACTACAATTACTTGAAATGCGTTTGGATAATATCCTTTTTCGATTGGGTATGGCTTCAACCATTCCTGAGGCCCGGCAATTAGTTAACCATAGACATATTTTAGTTAATGGTCGTATAGTCGATATACCAAGTTTTCGTTGCAAACCCCGAGATATTATTACTACGAAGGATAACCAAAGATCAAAACGTCTGATTCAAAATTCTATTGCTTCATCCGACCCGGGGAAATTGCCAAAGCATTTGACGATTGACACATTGCAATATAAAGGACTAGTTAAAAAAATCCTAGATAGGAAGTGGGTCGGTCTCAAAATAAATGAGTTGTTAGTTGTAGAATATTACTCTCGTCAGACTTGAACTTAACGAAAAAAGGAAAAGTTCATAGAATTTTCTTCCCCTTCCCCTTTCCCCGAACTAAATCGACCTAAGGCCCTTAATTCGTATTTTCCCATTCAACTAGCATAAATGGATTAACCCTAGGATCCTTTTTTCTTTTTTGTTCTTTCCTCTATGTGTATTTTACATACCACAGTAATTTACTATAAAAAATTTCTATTAAATAAAGGTATTATTGCTGGAATAAATTGTTATTTGATTTGATACATTGTGATCGTTAACGTTGATCAATTAAGAGAAACGGAAAGAGAGGGATTCGAACCCTCGGTAAACAAAAGTCTACATAGCAGTTCCAATGCTACGCCTTGAACCGCTCGGCCATCTCTCCTACATAATCTTATTATGGAAAATAAACTAAGTGAATAGCGAGTTTTCCTATTCCTGCAGTACAGGTACAACCACAACGGCTCGGGGGTTCCATGGTTCTATTGGAAAAATTCCTTTTCATCTAAGTGGAAGGATCCAGGATTTTTTTACTAGGAATTCCGCTCCCTCGAAAAGTTTTAGTTTGGGTTTTCCCCAAACCAAAGAAAAAGAGAATGGAAGAATTCTTCTTATTCCATAATAAAATAGAGGAACCCTAGAATTCTGTTTGCATAAGGTACGCTACGCCATACAATCGAAATCTAAAAAAGGGTATGAGACAATTAATGACTTTGAAAACGCGAAATAGCTGATGAGAGAAGTTATTGTTGAGAAATAGAAAAGTGGAATGAAATCCAATCTTAGTCAAATATTTCATATCTCTTCTTGTCCAAACAGAAGGAAAAGGAGACAATTTGAGCTGAGCGGAAAATCCATACCTCTCTTATCCATTTAGAGCATATGGATCGATCGATTTATAAGAATCGAATGTGTTTGTTTTTATGTTATTTTGTGAAGAAATGAAAACAATTCTATATAGAATGGGTTGGGAATTATGCCTAGATCCCGTATAAATGGAAATTTCATTGATAAGACCTCTTCAATTGTAGCCAATATTTTATTGCGAATAATTCCGACAACCTCAGGGGAAAAAAGGGCATTTACTTATTATAGAGATGGTGCGATTTGACTCTTTTTTTTTTGTTTTTTTTTAGCCCTACCTACACCTCAGTCTTACGAGAAAGAGAGGGGGTTCGCATAGAGAGAACAAAATTAGTAAAGGAAACCCACGCTTGGGGAAGGTGAGGTGAACTAACAATTCCTTCTGTCGTGTATCCTCGATTGATGCGGCCTCAGATGCTTCAATTGTAGATTTGAGTATTGAGCGAAAGGTTACACCTACAGGATAGGTTTTGTATTACAGGCCAATCCTACTCTACTAGTACCAATAGGCAGCATAGGGGAGAAAAGCACTACACCTAGAAATAGGAATCAACAAGAGAAAAACTTTGTTAGAAATTAGCCCTTTCCTGATCGGTATCAGGGCTGGGAAGAATGGTTGGGATAACAAACAACCATCAGGTTTGTACTTTGGATACCCCTATAACCATCAAAGATCGTTGAAGTGGCTAATTCCTCTAAATAGGAGGCGTTGAGAACAAAGAAATTCTTGGAGCTATCGTTTTCCTCTAGCATTAATAGAATTCATTGGTGTTAAGAAAAACCTCTTACGGGAAGGTTGGCTAGAGATTTCTTGGAAAAATACCAGCCCCTTTCGG